TGAATCTTTCAATTCATTTGGCTCTCACGTTCAATTACTTCAATTATTTATGGCGAATTTCCATATCTTTTTTGAATGTAATGAACCTATCCTCTCTTCTCTGTTCATATTCCAAAAATAAAGTATCACTAATAAAAAAAAAAAGACCAGAATATTCAGAGGACTCTTCTGACCAAACAAAAACTAAAAAATAAGTAATTGTCAGCAAAGTTGTTTTTTTTTTTTCTTCACTTCAAATCCAAAAATTTGTCTTACTTTATATGTAGGTCATCGACTCAGCGTTTGACATTTATTTACTATCAATATTAATAAAAAAAGGATGAACATTTTTCCAATAAAGGATTCAAATCATTTTATCGACATGAGTGTTCTATATCGATAAAATTCGAACTATTCTTTTTTTAAAACCATTTCGGTATTAATATAGTGGTAGAAAGAATACCATGCTGTGCCTAGACTTCAAACGGTTTAGCTTTAACCATGTTAATGGTCCCCCATTATTGGTTGATAGAGAATCAAAGTATATTTACCAACAAATCGCGAAATGCTATGGTTCTTACATATGGTTTCTTTATTTATTCAGAAGTAATTCGCGAAATCATGTACCTTTCGTCCTTAGTTATAAAGAAAAAAAAGAGGTACAGCTGGTTGAATCCAACCTATTCTTGAAATAAACAACCCGCACACACTCCCTTTCCAAAAAAGATCAATACACCAATCACTACGCTGAGATTTATTAGATTTGTTGCTAAAATATCGGTATTAAACCCGAAACTCCCGGCGGATGGCCAGTGACCCAAGAAAACGAAAGAATCGGTTACATTTTTCATATGAGCTCCTCTTATAGATAAACTAAAAAAATCGTTGTATTGCTTCACCTCTTTGCTACTTCTAAATAGAAAATCGATTCAAAAATCGATTCAATTTCGAAATGAATTGTCTTTTTTTAATTGAGATTCCCAATAAACAATAAGAATAAGACTTATTGGAATAGAATTAGGTACTAGGTTTCATGTGAATTGCGAAATACCTCTTTTGTTGCAACACCTCTCCTTTGGACTAAAAGGGGGAAGGAAGAAAGGAAGTGAGTAACACTAATTCCTCATCCTCAAATCAGTCCTTCCCGCAGGTTAGTTTCTCAACGAATAAGTAATTGTGTGGGAACGATATTTTGATATAATGTGAAAAAGCAACCTGCAAGTCCAATACGCGAAAAGAAATATGTATTTCCCCTATTTCTTTTTCTTTTCTCGGATTAAACAAAAGGATTCGCAAATAAAAGCGCCAATGCTACAACCAATCCATAAATTGTTAAAGCTTCCATAAAGGCCAAACTAAGCAATAAAGTACCTCGTATTTTTCCCTCTGCCTCGGGCTGTCTCGCAATACCCTCTACAGCTTGGCCCGCAGCAGTACCTTGACCAATTCCAGGCCCAATAGAAGCAAGTCCTACAGCCAATCCAGCAGCAATAACGGAAGCGGCAGAAATCAGTGGATTCATGATAAGTTCCTCACACAAAAAAAAAGAAATGGTTAATGATACAATCAACCAATGAATTATGACTTAATTATTCTATTGCTAATATTCATCTAGTCAAAATAACTAAAAACTCCAAATTGAAATAGAAATAAGAATATTATTGAATCATTAGATCATTAGAAAGACTTCATCTTTTTTATTTCCTATTTGTAGAGTCTTTCCGAATCAATCCAACTTGAGTTTTTTCATTTCCTTTTCTAATCATTCTTCGATCTTTTTCTTTATTTTCTCTGTTTATTCATTCAATTTACAGTCATAAACGAAACGGAAGGGCTTCGACTGGCATATCATACCTATCTTAATTTAGACAAGTAGGGCTAATGAAATATAAATATTAGTTCATATATAACTTGTCAATATCCAATATCAAATATACATATCTTTCTTCCATAACGTAAACTGCCCATTCTATCTTAAATTCAATCGGATTTTCGAATCATTCTTCGAAACATCTAATCTACAAGAGTTAACTTATAGCCATTGGATTACACATCATACCTGGCGCGACCCCTCTCTACTAACCAACTCCCCTTTAGTTGAAACTTCTCGAAGATCGTTTTTCTATTATCGTAGACTCTATTTGTATATTTAGAAAATAGAAAGAGATTATCCTGATAGAATAGAGTATCTTGAGCCACACATATATTGCCTTGATCTAAGCTAAAAAAAGGACTCTTTCTAAGACTAATCAATGATGGCCCTCCATGGATTCGCCTATATAAGCTGCGGCTAAAGTTGCAAAAATAAGAGCCTGAATACCGCTTGTAAATAATCCGAGGAACATGACAGGTATAGGAACCACTAAAGGTACTAAAGAAACAAGAACAAGAACGACTAGTTCATCCGCTAATATATTTCCGAAAAGTCGAAAACTAAGTGATAGAGGTTTTGTGAAATCTTCTAAGATGTTAATGGGTAAAAGAATTGGAGTTGGTTGAATGTATTTACCAAAATAACCTAATCCTTTTTTTGTAAGACCCGCATAGAAATAGGCTACCGACGTTAGTAAAGCTAAAGCAACAGTAGTATTTATATCATTCGTGGGTGCGGCTAACTCCCCGTGAGGTAACTGTATGATTTTCCAAGGTAAAAGAGCCCCTGACCAATTAGAAACAAAAATAAATAGAAACATAGTCCCAATAAAGGGAACCCAGGGGCGATATTCTTCTCCAATTTGAGTTTTGCTCACGTCTCGAATGAATTCAAGGACATATTCAAAGAAATTCTGACCGCCAGTCGGAATGGTTTGTGGATTCCGAACAGCTATAGCAGCTGAACCTAATAAGATAGCAATTACAACCCAAGAAGTAATAAGTACCTGGCCATGGATTTGGAACCCCCCTATTTGCCAATAGAAATGTTGGCCTACTTCCACACCGGATATATCGTATAACCCCTTTAGCGTGTTGATTGAGTATGATAGAACATTCATATTGTCCTCTGACTGAAATATCACTTTAAAAGAAATTATTTTGATTCAACCATCTATTATCTATTTCTCGACTTGTCTACTTGAATTTTATATTTAGGATACCGATTAATCACATAAAATCCCCAGTCGTTTTTATATATTTTTTGAGATTCAGGAATAGTAACCGATTCTATTATCGAGTTTACGAAGTCAATTTTTGATTTTATCTTGAATCAAGGATTTCTTATATAAGCGGCCCTCACAAATTGCAAATACTAATTTGGTAAGAATTAATCGGATTGAAGCTATAGAATCATCGTTCGCCGGAATCGAAATATCTGCGAGATCCGGATCACAATTTGTATCGATTAAACAAATCGTTGGAATTCCCAAAGTAATACATTCTCGAAGGGCCTTATATTCTTCTTGTTGATCAACGATGATTACAATATCAGGTAACTCTGTCATATATTTAATCCCACCCAGATATCTTTGCAAGCGAGATAATTGTCTCTTCAACATGGCTGCATCTCTCTTCGGAAGACGGGCGAGTCTCCCCGTCTTTTGTTCCACTCTCAAGTCCCTGAATTTTTGAAGTTTCCTTTTTGTAGTGGACCAATTCGTTAACATACCTCCAAGCCACTTTTTATTAACATAATGGGATCGAGCCCTTATTGCAGCCCGTGCTACTGAATCAGCTACTTTCCATTTTGTCCCAACAATTAAAAATTGTTTTCCTCTGCTTGCTGCATCAAAAACTAAATCACAGACCTCTGATAAAAAACGAGCAGTTCTAGTAAGATTTATAATATGAATGCCCTTCCGTTTTGCATAGATATAAGGTGCCATTCTAGGATTCCATTTCCGAATCCCGTGACCCAAATGAACTCCCGCCTCCATCATCTCTTCCAAATTGATGTTCCAATATCTTCTTGTCATTTCTCCCCACACTTTCCCTTTTTTTATTTAATAAAGAGACGAGGTATCCTGAAATAAGTAATTGTTCCAACGGAACCTTCTTTTCTAAGGCGGATTGGCCATTGATACACAACCCAAACCACTAATTTCTTTCTATTTGTTATTATTTGAATTTCTTTATTTTATTACTAAATTAAATAACCATAACAAATACAGAGAAGATAAAAAGGATGAATCTCTTGTATTAAATCCCAGAAATCATTGTTGTTTTGGTCTATCGTGGAAATTCTTTGAAAGACAAGAATCAAATAATTCTCTATGGTAAAACAAAATATCTCTCATTTCTCCCTCGAATAGATTCTTTTTTTTTGTTTTCAAGGAAATGTTCTTTTGTTGATTTGAACGGTGTACGAATCCCTTGAATCCGGTACCGGCAGGTATCATCCCCCCCAGAACAACGTTTTCTTTTAGTCCCTTCAACCAATCGATCCGGCCCCGGAGAGCTGCTTTTGCTAAAACTCGAGCAGTTTCTTGAAAACTCGCTTCGGATATAAAACTTTGAGTATTTAGAGATGCTCTCGTTATTCCCAATAAGATAGCTCGATAGCAGATCGCTTCTTCCAAAGCGCGCCCCGTTCGTTCCGCCCGCAACAACCCAATTAGTTCTCCGGGCAAAAAAACATTAGACATTCCATCTTCTGAAACCAAGACTTTTGATGTTATTTGACGTACAATAAGTTCTATATGCCTATTATGGATCTGCACCCCCTGGGATCGATAAACACTTTGGATCCTATTAACCAAAGAAATACGACTTTGCGCCATAGTTAGCTCAGCTCCAATCAAGAATCCCCAAGAATTCCCTAGAATTCTTGTTATATGTTCGTTCCAACCATCAATCCTACTTTCTAGATTCATGGATATTGAATCAATCGAACGAGCTTCTAAGACTTGTTCCACTTTTGGAAGACCTTGTGTTATATCACTAGACCTCGATTTTTCATATATAAATGTAACTAATATATCCCCTCCATAAATGATTTCCCCATAATGCCTTTGAACTCTTGTTCCTGGGGTGGCCAAATAAGGCTTAGCCGATCTTATTACTACAGAGTCAAATTGAACAATTAG